AGCAAACAAGTAGTTAGCTTATCGGAATCAAAGGAAATAAGAATGGAGCTTTCTTTGGTGACCTAAGATCTAATTCTAGAAAGAATCGAAAGTTGCGGATAACTCTTTTTTTTTTACCTAGATTCCCGATTACTAATTAAGAAGTCTCTATCAACAAGATAAAAGATAGATATATAGTTTTGTATCTTTCTCCATCCCCCCAAAAGCCCATTTTCACTAAAAATTTCGGTTGTGTCGCATTCTAACGAATCTTTCGATAATTGGTAAGAAACTCTTTCTTTATTAAATTAGAAGACAAGAACAAAACACAAAGAAATGAAGAAAAATAATAAAGTTGATTATCATACGGATCTTTCATGTAGATAGATGAATAAGTCCATTTATTTAGTTATACATTCCTTGGACTTATTCTATATACTCATCACTTAGATATATAGATACTTATTATTCTAATAATAATTTTCAAATGGAATTAATTAATAATAACTCCGAATTCATAATAATTACAATCCTTAATTATAAATTATAATTAGTATAAATATGATATTAAAAAAAATAATAACAGGTACAAATAGTAAGCCGAGGTACCCATTTTATGATAACTTTTAATTTTCCCTCTATTTTTGTGCCTTTAGTAGGACTAGTATTTCCGGCAATTGCAATGGCTTCTTTATTTCTTCATGTTCAAAAAAATAAGATTGTTTAGATCTGGGGGGCCCAAACCTCATCCGTTTTTTTTTTGAAATTTAGACTTGTAGCATAAGACAGATATTTATTTCGGGAAAGTATAATATGTGGATTTCCGCCGAACATAAAGGAAAAAGCTCTTATGCCTGCAGAAAATGATCTATGGGTAAATTAATTCTAACTAGTTTCAAATAGATCAGGATCGCTGGATGCCTAATATAGAAAGTTGGTGGATCTATATGTATATCAATATGTATATTGGGATGGGATGATATGAAGGGTATGTTATTATTTTAGATCTAACCAATTTGATGAATTACTCCTAAAGGTTGCCATCAAACTAGTGCTAGTTCACATCAAACTAGCGCTAGGTGATGAGAGTTCCTTCGGAAACAAAAAAAGTCAAGTCAAAACCATTGGGGGTATTCTCTCAATTCCAATAAAATGCAATCGGATCAAGTATGAGTTGGCGATCAGAACATATATGGATAGAACTTATAACGGGGTCTCGAAAACTAAGTAATTTTTGCTGGGCCCTTATCGTTTTTTTAGGTTCATTAGGATTCTTATTGGTTGGAACTTCCAGTTATCTTGGTAGAAATTTGATATCTTTTGTTCCGTCTCAGCAAATTCTTTTTTTTCCACAAGGGATCGTGATGTCTTTCTACGGGATCGCGGGTCTCTTTATTAGTTCCTATTTGTGGTGCACAATTTCCTGGAATGTAGGTAGTGGTTATGATCGATTCGATAGAAAGGAAGGAATAGTGTGTATTTTTCGTTGGGGATTTCCTGGAAAAAATCGTCGCATATTCCTCCGATTCCTTATAAAAGATATTCAATCCGTTAGAATAGAAGTTAAGGAGGGTATTTATGCTCGTCGTGTCCTTTATATGGACATCAGAGGTCGGGGGGCTATTCCATTGACCCGTACTGATGAGAATTTGACTCCACGAGAAATTGAACAAAAAGCCGCGGAATTGGCCTATTTCTTGCGCGTACCAATTGAAGTCTTTTGAGAAAAGGAACTGGGCTGAAAAATGAATGCTTTCTCAGCAGGAGGGAAAAAATGCAAGAATCCTGTTTTTCTATAAGATGACTTAAGTGAAGTTTCGTCAGAACGTTCAATCCAACCAAAGCCGACGTATATGGAACAACCATAAAACAAAACTCTTTTTTTTAGTTAAATATTTGTTGGAAGTGGTACTTTAAGATGCAGATAAATCATATCTTGTAAATTATTTCCTTTTTGTCAATCGACCCTTTATTTATCCTTTCATTTGTGTTCTTTACTAACCAATAATGGCTTTTCTTAATAATGAAAACAGGCCCATTTCTGTCTTGTTTTTCCACTCATTTTTTTGATCATCACAATATCTTTCTCTCAATTATTCTTGGCTATGGGGAATCGTTGGGATTTTTTCGAAATATTGGATATTTTGATAGAAGAGGAGCTCTTTCCTATCAAAATATCAATAATATTCATTCCTTAAAGTACTTCTTTCGGTGATTCATCAAAAGGAGACACTTGTTTAGAATTTGATGAATTGAGATATCTGGAAACAATATTTTTGATTATTTCTTCATTCGAATTTTAAGTAGAGTCTTAGTCTATTTCTGTATTCTTTCTAGATTCAAACAAAATCAAAAATAAAATAGATTCGTAGGTTTGATTCGAACTCATGTTTGAAAGAAATATTCAATCACATAAAGTCGACAAATGAAGTGGGTTAATTAAAAATTCACAGGTGAAAAATGGCAAAAACGAAAGCATTCACTCCTCTTTTGTATCTTGCATCTATAGTATTTTTACCCCGGTGGATTTCTCTCTCATTTACTAAAAGTATGGAATCTTGGATTACTAATTGGTTGAATACTGGTCAATCCGAAATTTTTTTGAATGATATTCAAGAAAAAAGTATTCTAGAAAAGTTCATAGAATTAGAGGAAATCCTCTTTTTGGACGAAATGGTCAAGGAATACTCGGAGACACATCTACAAAAGCTTCCTATAGGAATCCACAAAGAAACGATCCAATTAATCAAGATACACAATGAGGATCGTATCCATACGATTTTGCACTTCTCGACAAATATAATCTGTTTTGTTATTCTAAGCGGTTATTCTATTTTAGGTAATGAAGAACTTGTTATTCTTAACTCTTGGGCTCAGGAATTCCTATATAACTTAAGTGATACAGTAAAAGCTTTTTCGATTCTTTTATTAACCGATTTATGTATCGGATTTCATTCACCACACGGTTGGGAACTAATGATTGGTTCTGTCTACAAAGATTTTGGATTTGTTCATAATGATCAAATTATATCTGGTCTTGTTTCCACTTTTCCGGTTATTCTCGATACTATTTTAAAATATTGGATTTTCCGGTATTTAAATCGTGTATCTCCGTCACTTGTAGTTATTTATCATTCAATGAATGATTGATAAATAGATCCATCGACATTAATCTAATCCAATCAGAATGTTTCTTACTTTGTCTTTGTAGTTCTCCATAAGGATTAAAAACTTTCTATCCAAGGGATTTTCATCCTATCGTATGCCAGTAAAATGATTCCAGTAAATAGCAGAATCGTGGATAGGGAACTATACTAGTGACCTACCCAATTTATTGTAGAAATTTTCGGATCAATGATTAGACCATGCAAACTAGAAATACTTTTTCTTGGATAAAGGAACAGATTACTCGATGTGTTTCCGTATCGCTCATGATATATATCATAACTCGGACATCCATTTCAAGTGCATATCCCGTTTTTGCGCAGCAGGGTTATGAAAATCCACGAGAAGCGACTGGGCGTATTGTATGTGCCAATTGTCATTTAGCTAATAAGCCCGTGGATATTGAAGTTCCACAAGCGGTACTTCCTGATACTGTATTTGAAGCAGTTGTTCGAATTCCTTACGATAAGCAAGTGAAACAAGTTCTTGCTAATGGTAAGAAAGGGGGTTTGAATGTGGGGGCTGTTCTTATTTTACCAGAGGGTTTTGAATTAGCTCCTTCCGATCGTATTTCTCCTGAGATGAAAGAAAAGATAGGCAATTTGTCTTTTCAGAGCTATCGCCCTAATAAAAAAAATATTCTTGTGATAGGGCCTGTCCCTGGTCAGAAATATAGTGAAATCACCTTTCCTGTTCTTTCCCCCGACCCCGCTACTAAGAAAGACGTTCACTTCTTAAAATATCCTATATACGTAGGGGGAAATAGGGGAAGGGGTCAGATTTATCCCGACGGAAGCAAGAGTAACAATACAGTTTATAATGCTACAGGAGCGGGCATATTAAGTAAAATCATACGAAAAGAAAAGGGGGGATATGAAATAACCATAACAGATCCATCGGATGGACGTCAAGTGGTTGATATTATCCCTCCAGGACCAGAACTTCTTGTTTCAGAGGGTGAATCCATTAAATTAGATCAACCATTAACGAGTAATCCTAATGTGGGTGGATTTGGTCAGGGAGATGCAGAAATAGTACTTCAAGATCCATTACGTGTCCAAGGTCTTTTGTTCTTCTTGGCATCTGTTATTTTGGCACAAATCTTTTTGGTTCTTAAAAAGAAACAGTTCGAGAAGGTTCAATTGGCCGAAATGAATTTCTAAACTCATCGATTTATCCGCATCAGGTTCGTAAAAAGAACCACATTTTTGTTGTCAATTATGTATGATCAAAAAAAATCAATTCTGAAAAACCTTTTATTTACTTGCTCTTTTTCTACGAACTTCGGGGAATCCCTTGTACCGCATTCCTAGTCAGAATAGGTAGCTTTTTGTTTGAAGAAGACTTTTTTATTTGACTTTATGACTTTACCACCCCTTATCTTTGTTTTTTTTAGCTAAATTGAATTGGTACAACTATGTTACTATTGCCAGATTTCAATGTCATAAAATGTATCCATTTGATTCTATTTGAATCAGAATAAAATTGGGATAGATATTAGCATAAGTAAGCGGGAAATAAAAAGAATTCTAAATGCGGGGAACAAAAAATTCTAGGATGCATTATGTGTCTTCCTAGTCTTCGACACAAGAAAGGGGTGTAGCAAATTCCTTTTCTTGTGTCGAAAGAGTAATGATTTGTGATGCTGTTCGCCAAAAATTCCTAGTCTTGGTTTCGGTTTTCCAGATGTATCAGAACTTTTTTTCGATTTATTACGTACAATAAAATAGTGGACAAACATAAAATAAAACTTATTCAATGAACTTATCAAAAATTTCAATTTTTCTGAGATAGTAAAAAAAAAGGTAAGAGTATAGAAAGTATTTGTACGATATCGAATCTACAGAAATATTAGT